AACATGAATAACTCCCTTTGGTATTTTACGCCCATTTTTACGTGATCCCATAGGTCCATTATGTCTAGTCTTACGAGAACGAATTCTCGGTATAGGTTTTGCCATCTTTTTTTTTTTAATATCATAAATTTAAGTCAGCGATATGGTATGGATATATCCATTTAATGTCAAAACGGATAGATTCCTTTTTTTATTTGGACGTTGGGTACTTTAGATTTATCGAGTACCCCCTTCTCAAAATTATCCTTGTCTTTGTTTATGTCTGGGGTTGGAACAAATTACTATAATTCGTCCTCGCCTACGAATCAGTCGACATTTTTCACAAATTTTGCGGACAGAGGCCCGTATTTTCATATTTGTCGTTTCTTAATTTAATATTGTCTGAATTTCTTTGAAGAAAATAAATTTCTTGAAATAGCGAAAAACCTCTTAATCACTCTCATCATTGTTTCAGAGTCAATAAATTATAGGATCTCTGGTTGAGGCATAAAGATTGGCCTCAATTTTGACGCTATTTACAGCAAGTTATGTATTATTTATCTAAATATTAATTATGTATAATCTGTTTTGAACGATAATTAAGAATCTTCTTTTCATTATCAAATCACGAGCATACCGTTGGAAAGTAATATTGTATCTCCAAAATCAAAATCATAAATTAAACTGTAATCAACGCGTTTTTGTTCTTTTAATTGTCTATTGGGGTATTTAGTAATGTGGGAGACGTAATCCCACTTCTTCTCTTGTGTCACAAATATGAGAGTTTCGTTTATAATCTAATTGGGATAGCATAAAGCTTACCATATATAACACAAAATTTCTCCTCCGATTCCTTCTATTCGAGCCTCTCTGTCTGTCATTATACCTCGAGAAGTAGAAAGAATTACAATCCCCATTCCGCCTAAAATTCTCGGGATTCCTTGATAGTTAGAATAGATTCGTAGACCGGGCCGACTTATCTGTTTTAAATTGAAAATAATTCTATTTTGTCCCGTCCTATTTTTTCTATGTCGTAGGGTTAAAACTAAAAAACATTTGTTGTTTTCCAGATGTTTCCTCATGTTTTCAATAAAACCTTCTCGTAAAAGGATTTTAATAATGTTTTCGCTGATTTTAGTATATGGTATTCGAACTGTTCTTTTTTTATTCATGTCAGTATTTCGTATATAGGTTAATAGGTTACCAATAGTGTCTTTACTCATAATAAACTAAGATTCCAGTTGTTCCCGAATTTTTATATAATCAACATGCTCTTTTTTAATTATTTGTTAAACATTTATGAATTATTAAAGGCATATACATGAGATACAAACAATCTACTAAATTAATTTAAATCTACTAATTTCATTGAAATACGAAAAACTGTATTATGTCCTAATCTTATAATACTTCAGGTGCTAATGAAACTATTTTAGTGAAATTTAACTGTCTTAATTCCCGGGCAATTGCCCCAAAAATTCGAGTTCCCTTTGGATTTCCTTCTTGATCAATAACAACCGCAGCATTGTCATCATATCGTATTATCATACCATTTTTACGTTTGAGTTCTTTACAAGTACGGACAATTACGGCTCTGATCACTTCTGATCTTTCGAGTGGTGTATTTGGTATTGCTTCCTTGATTACAGCAACAACAACGTCCCCAATTTGAGCATATCGTCGATTACTAGTTCCTATAATTCGAATACACATCAATTTTCGGGCTCCGCTGTTATCCGCAACATTCAAATGGGTTTGAGCTTGAATCATATACTTTTTATCTTTTGGGTTTGAGGTTGAATCATATAATTTTTATCTTTTGTTTCAATGCAAAGGCGACGTAAAAAAAAAGAAATATTGTTTATTCAAAAGAAAAAAACATAAAATTGCTCTTTTTTGATCCTATTTCGTTTGGTTCTACACCCCTATCCTGAAATAATGAATTGAGTTCGTATAGGCATTTTTGATGCTGCTATTGAAATAGCTTTTTTGGCTATATTTTCTGGTACTCCGCTCATTTCATAAAGTATTCTACCAGGTTTAATGACAGCTACCCAATATTCAGGGGATCCTTTTCCTGAACCCATACGTGTTTCTGTAGGTCTTACTGTAACTGGTTTGTCGGGAAATATACGTACCCAAATTTTTCCGCCACGGCGTGCGTTTCGGGTCATTCCTCGCCGTCCTGCTTCGATTTGTCTAGATGTGATCCAAGCAGGTTCAAGCGCTTGAAGGGCATATCGGCCAAAGCAAATACGATTACCTTGAAAAGATATTCCTTTCATTCTTCCTCTATGGTGTTTACGAAATCGGGTTCTTTTGGGGTTATAGTTGATGGTTATTTATTATTTCCATCTCTACTACAGAACTGGACATGATAGTTTCATCTCATCCAGCTCCTCGCGAATGAAACAATTATAATTATAAAATAATATACATCTATTTATATTTAATCAATAATATATGGAAACTTTATATTAAATTATACAAGCCTTTGATAATAAATCTATTAGAAATTCACTTTTCCTTTTTTTAGATATTTGATCGACTACAATTACAATTTAAAAATCTTCCAAATTTTCGCGGGCGAATATTTACTTTATTTAATGTTCAGTTTTATAGGATTAGTTCATGACATTACTTTTGTTGTAGGATTAATTAATGACATGCTTTTTCAAAATAAAAGAATTGGTTTTTAGTTTGGTCCGCCATCCTACCCAATGAATCAGTAAAATTCGTTTGGAAGAGAATCTTATGCAATCACAGGTTCTGTCGTTCCCATCGCTTCGCTATTAATGGTTAGGTCTAAATTCTAGAATCAATGGAGCCCTTTATTACATTTGTTCTTGAGTCAATCTTCTCAGTCTTTATTGACTCTGGGCTCTTGATTTTGTTTCTTTAGTTATTCTTACATATAATAATTTTAGTTAATTAAAACTCAATCAGTATTAATGCTTTATTACATTTATTAAATTAATTGTTGACCTTACATATTGGAATTCTATATCAGTAATATTTTTTTCTCTTTCTATCAGCTTTCCATTTATCTTTATACTTTAGTTTCACTACAAATAGTTTGTTCTTTTTTTTTAACATTTCAGTTGCTACAATGATATGACCAATATATCATATCGCTACTGATTCCTTATATCCAGATAATGCGAAAGGATGAGTTGGTTATTAGTGAATACTATGACTCTGGGCTCGGCTTTTTTTTACTCCAATCCTAAAAAAACCAACGAGTCGCACACTAAGCATAGCATTTATAAAAAAAATAATTAATGTAACTTTTATCCAACCTTATAGGATTCTTATTTTTTGTTTTAATTTAACATACAAAAAAAAGAATGAAAGAAACTTTATAGGATTCTTATTTTTTGTTTTAATTTAACATACAAAAAAAAGAATGAAAGAAACTTTTTTTATTATATATACGCGATTGATCTAAATAGAAATCAAATATATAATATTTTTTACTCGTCTACAAATCTCCAAATCTTTATACCTAATGCCCCATAGATAGTTCTAACTGTATAGGAACAGTAATCAATTTTAGCACGAATAGTTTGTAGAGGCACTCTACCTTCCCTGATCCACTCAACACGGGCAATCTCTTTTCCGTCGATACGCCCCGCAATTTGTATTTGAATGCCTTTTGTGCCTGCCTGTTCAGTTAATTCAATAGCTTTTTTCATTGCTTTGCGAAAAGAAACTCTACTTTTTAATTGTCCCGCAATAAATTCTGCAAGAATAGTAGGGTGCCCATAAGGATTTGAAATTCGTGAAATAGCTATGTTTAATTTTCTGTTCACAGTATTAAGTTCTTTTTGGACATTAATCTGTAATTCGTCGATTTTTTGAGGTTCTATTAATAACTTTGGGAATCCCATATAGATTATGACTTGAATCAAGTCGGTTTTTTTTTGAATCTCTATACATGCAATTCCCTCACCACTTGAAGATATTTTAATATTTTTTTGTACATAATTTTTGATACAATTTCGTATTTTGTGATCTTCTTGTAACTCCTCAGAATATTTTTTTGATTGTACAAACCAAATAGAACGATGACTTTGGGTTGCGCCAAGTCGGAAAACAAGTGGATTTATTTTTTGTCCCATAACCCCCTATTAGTATTACTATACATATCACGGCATCTTAGTATAGTTCTTAGTATAGTACTTTTTATTATATTTTTTTTCATACAGGTTTTTTTGAACATAATATGTTGTTTTTTATCTTTGGTTAATATGTTTCTATTATATTTGTGTTAAAGAATCCAAAATTTATTCTTTTGTTTGTAAATCTTTAAGTACAATAGTTATATGGCAAGTGGGTCTTTTTATCGGATAACCCCGTCCCCTGGCTCGGGGTTTTAACTTTTTCATAGTGTTCCCTTCTGTGACTTGAGCTTGACTAATGATTAAACTTGTTTCATTGAAGCCCATATTGTGGTTTCCATTTGCTGCTGCAGAATAAATTAATTTTAAAATTGGATAACATGCTCGAAACGGCATAAGTTCGAGTATCATAAGCGTTTCTGCATAGGAACGTCCACGAATCTGATTAATTACTCTTCTTGCTTTGTGAGCGGACATAGATATATATTTTCCTATAGCGCGCACTTCTGTATATTGATTGACCCCTTTTTTATTATTTTTGCTATTTTTCATAAGGTTCACTCCTCACTAAACTAATGAACGATATACTTTTATATAAACTAAAAATTAAGGAATTATTAACGGCGCGATTTATTATCATTTTTTGCGTGCCCCCGGAAATTAATAGTGGTTACAAATTCTCCAAATTTATGACCTACCATACGATCTGTTATATAAATAGGCAGATGCTCTTTTCCATTATGAACCGCAACAGTATGTCCTATCATTATCGGTATAATGGTAGATGCCCGGGACCATGTGACTATTATTTCTTTTTCCGCTTTTATGTTAAGCATATTTATTTTTTTTAATAAATGATTGGCGACAAAAGGGCTTTTTTTTAGTGAACGTGCCACAATA